AGATTCCATTTTCATTTTTGTCGATTTCTTGACTTTTCGCCAAGAGGAGGTTTTTGGTAATAATTAAATTCACTAAGTCTCTTAATTCTTAATCAATGAGGTAGGCTAAAATCGAAAAAAAGGAGCAAAAACTGGACTTAATCTGGACTTGTTTGGCTTTGTGCCTAGACAGCTTGCATTTCGTAAAAATAAAAAAGACTAGGACACCCCCTTCTTTTGATTTATGCTGCATCAGTCCCATAGAATGGGGTAGATAGGAGTTAATCAGTAATGGGAAGGCGTTCATTTCAATATCTCTAAACGGTGACAATTGCTCAGTGTATTTGATTGAATTGATAGATACGAAACCCTCCCCATTCTTTGGATTTTCTCAATCAGATGAAAAAAAGACTTATCTTTTTTCCTAAGCTGATTAAAAGTTATTTTTAACTATCAAATTTTCTTGGAATAATGATGTCGAAATTTCTTGGAATAATAAATTTCGAAAGATAAATAGTTTTAATCATTCCTTAGAAGCTGAATCTTTCTCTCCTATTAAGTCACGTGAAGATGCAGAATCAAAAAGAATTCGTTTATTCGTCTTATTAATTATTATTTAATTATTTATATTAATTATTATTTAATTATTTATATAATTTTTTATATAATTATTAACATTTATATATATATATTAATTATTATTTAATTATTAATTATTATTTAATTATTTATATTATTTATATTAATTATTATTTAATTATTTATATAATTATTTATATAATTATTAACATTTATATATATATATTTATTAATAAATATTATAATGTTAATAATGGTAGACAAATTAATAATAATGTTATATAATAATAATGTTCTATCAAACAAAGTAATGTTCTATCAAACAAAGTAAACTTTCTCAACTGACTAATAATTTTATGTTCAATACTAATAAGTTTATGTTCGATGAAGATGAAGTAAAATATTTCGACGTAGTAATAGGGTTCCACTTAATAATAGGGTTCTATAAATATGAAGTAACAGTTATACCTACTGAAAAATATAAAGTGGTATTTATACATATTAGGAATGAGTTTTTACTAAAATTTTTTTGTCGAATTCTTTCTCCATCTCTATATTCTTTCCTAAAAGTTTTTCACCAAGAGCTTACTCCACCTCTATTTATAGTATTAATTATACCTAGAGACCCTACATTATGGAAGATAAGCATCATCCCAATCAATGACTAGACTATAGATATAGAGAATACTATACATTATGGCGGATATACATCATCCCAACCAATGACTATTCATGATTCCATAATTGAATCAATTCCATACCGGTTCTTAGAGGAATGTGATGGTAAAACTTCGTTTGAAACGATGTGGTAGAAAGCAACGTGCGACTTGAAGGACACGATCCGTTGTGGATTTGTACATCCACCATTTTTTGTAGGAATGAAGGTGCTCTTAGCTCGACATCATTGGTTCTGTTTCACTAGAACCCCTCGTTTTTTGTTGTCTTGGAATGTAAATAGTCCATGATGGAGCTCGAGTAGAAAGTATTAATTTCTTTCTCGGGGCAAGGGTCTAGGGTTAATGCCAATCAATAAAAAAAAATTGAAACAACTTCGTAAATATATCTTAGGTATGGAAATCGAAAGAATCCAATTCGAGCAAGTTTCCAATTAACAAATTTTTTGGAATTGATCAGACTTTTTCGATCCAAAGTGTTTCACGAGGGAATCCACCATCTTGTAGGATTTTTTCATAGAAATCGCAAAAAGGGTATGTTGCTGCCATTTTGAAAGGATTAAAAAGCACCGAAGTAATGTTTAAACCCAATGATTTAAAATAAAACAAAGATAAAGGATCCCAGAACAAGGAAACACCTTTTTTAGTGTCTTAATAACTGGATCAGACTGAAGAATCCAATTTTAAACGAGACAAACAAAAAAGGAGGAAAGACCGCTCAATAAATGAAATTGTCGAAAGATTTTCCTTTGAACTATTTGAAAGTTATCCAACTTGAGTTATGAGAATACGGATGATTTCTTTTTCATTTTAAGGAAGAACGAAGAAAAAACGACTTACATCTTTAATTACTTTGATCATTTTATGGATCCAGTTGTCATTTCTTAGATAGAATTCCATAGAGAGACAAATCAATCATTTTTCTCGAGCCGTACGAGGAGAAAGCTTCCTATACGTTTCTAGGGGGGGTGTTGTTCATCTATATCTATCCCAATGAGCCGTCTATCGAATCGTTGCAATTGATGTTCGATCTCGAAGAGAAGGAAAAGATCTTCAGAAAGTAGGTTTTTATGATCCGATAAAGAATCAAACTTATTTAAATGTTCCTGCTATTTTATATTTCCTTGAAAAAGGGGCTCAACCTACAGAAACTGTTCAGGATATTTTAAAGAAGGCAGAGGTTTTTAAGGAACTTCGTCCTACGAAATTCAATTAAGGAAATAAATTAAGGAAATACAAAAAAGGGGGTAGTGATTTGTATATAACTT